GAAGCACATACACAAATGGAATTCATTTCTTGTACGCTACAAAATGAATTTAACATAGTTACCCTGATAGAATACTTTTCAGATTAAACCTATCTCTTTTTCTGGTTCCGATTGTGTGTAATCTCAGTTACTAATTTGAATTTGAAACAATTTATCTCATTCAAATTGCACACTGAACTTTTGATATATGCGTCCCAGTCCTAATCCAAGGAAAGAGGATATTAATAAAAGAAAGATCAAACAAGGATCCCGCCTCTCTTAGCAAGGGAATGAATCATTTTTTTTCCTTTCTAAGGTAAAGATCCCATCGAAAAAAGAACAAATTCTAAAATAGTGAATTTGATGGAATATTAGATCTTTTAGACTGGGACTCATCTTTATCACACTTCTTTGTCTTCCAAGAAAATTAGATCATTAAAAAAACGGAGTTTAGAACTTAACTCAGTCTTTTTTTACATTTTACTTCTATTGTTTGTTTGGGTTTGTAACCAATGGAAGTGGAAAAACGGTCAGATGATACTTCATCAGATGATTGTACAAGGAAGGTGGTAGGTTATAGAAAAGAAAGAAAGAATGGAAAAGAATGATAAATAAAGGAATTCTTGATTAGATTAGATCAAGAATCCAATTTTGGATTCGGTATGGATAAAAGATCCTCTATGTTATACTATTCAATTCTCGACGATGAATCGATTTGATAGCTCAGATATTGTTATTCATGATATTGATCTGATTCAATATCATCGAGATATAATTCATCCCATTGAATTTACAGGTGAAAGATTTCTCATCTCTATGGGATTAAATCCCGAGTTATTGCGAAGTAAAAAAAACGAAACGATGAGATTATGGAAGTAAATATTCTCGCATTTATTGCTACTGCACTGTTCATTCTAGTTCCTACTGCTTTTTTACTTATCATTTACGTAAAAACAGTCAGTCAAAATGATTAATTTGAATGAAACTTGACTCCTTAGTTCTTATCAATGATTGAAGAAAGAAAATCAAAAGGATTACAATTTCGCGTCTTAAATGGGACTAGAATCAGCAGTATTCTATGAGATCCGATAGTATGGTAGAAAGATTCATATATTTCTTTCTACCATACTATTTCTTACTGTTATTGTAGTGTATAAAGTTGTACTGTATAAAGATAGAGGCTTAATATAGATCAATCTAAAATATGTATCTTCATATTCATATATGTAGATATCAATTACATATATGTAATGTACATAGCACCCCAATTCTATTTCTTTGCTTCATCTATTTGATTTGTATTGATTCCAATCAAAAAATCGAGAGGCAACTCTTACGGTTCTAATTCCTAGATTTCTGATTATTTCCAATATGAATCCCGGTATCCATCGAAAGAATCAAATCCATGAAGGAAAAATGGTATAGGCATATATTAATAAAAAAAAACCAAGTAATCTTTTTTTTTTTTTGTTTTTTCGCATTCCGAAGAAGTAATTGATTGAGCCGTTGACAGATGATTCAAGGAGTTCTATGGGAACTTCTTCGGATTTCGAAAAGGAGTAGTAAACCTCATCGATTTGTAACGTTTGAACCATGATATGAAACGAGTTGATAAAGCATAAATCCAATTTATACAATAATAAAGTAAATGCGCAATATGTGACTTGCCCAAGGCAAGATCTTATTATGCGTAGTATCTCGTCGGACAATCGCTATGTCTATGTTGTTTCCCATAGAAAGTGCGTATCCACTTAATAACAGAACGACTTTCTCTTTGAACAGTAAAGAGGGAAACAAATAAAAAGGGTCCGTTGTTCCTCGTTGTCCATATATAATTCTGGTAAGAGCCGGTTCACCAAAATAGAAAATTTAGTAAGAATTCGGTTGGAAGAAATTTCCTATCATTTGTATCCCCTTTACTTTCGAAATACGAACATGGGAATCATTGAAATATCTGTTTGATTGAAAGGGTATTATTCATATAATACATTATTCCACCAGAATCCAATGGAATTTCGAAATAAAGATATTTTTATTTAAATTTCATTACTATTTTTAAATTAATATTTTCTCAAGTTAAAAACGAGAATGATTTATAAAACAATTGATACAGTTTGATTTGATTCCTCAACTCAATTAGTAGTACCCTTAGAGTCCACTTCTTCCCCATACTACGAGCGAAAGGGAAAATGTAAAGACTACCATTAAAGCAGCCCAAGCGAGACTTACTATATCCATGTGAATTATGTCCCCTATCTCTATGAATATGAAGGAATTATTCCATTATTGCTCACTAATAATAGTGGAATCAATGGTGCAGAGTCAAAAAAAAAGGGGGGGGGATTCTGACCCAACACTATTGATGAACCAATCCAATAAATACATCTATAACAAGTTCGTATATGATTTCTAGTAGAATCGGGAAACATTAAGCACAAGCAAAATAAAATAGGCAGTGACACCCTTGGAAAGTATCAAGGGAGTGTTACTAATGGAACATGTAGGATAATAAAACCTATTG